GCTTGCAATATTGTAATATTATAAGATACACACATTCTGAAGAGGCAAAAAATACTAGTAGAGACTTTCCTGTTTCCGGGGGGTTTGCAGGAGTCATAAGGATCTATCGAGTATAGGGGGGTAGGGGGGTTTGACCCGCAAAAACCGAGGGGGTGATTCATAAGAAAGTTAGGGGAAATATTACACCTTTATGCTCTTGATATCACTTATGCAATCCATAAATCAAAGTTTTATATCATTCATTACATTTTCCCCGCGGGCAAGGAAATGTTCAACCTTAATCCAACATGTCTGTATGCACTCTGAAATGCCAATTGAAAGGAAAAGAGAAAAAAGAACCAGTGGCCCATTAGAGAGAACGCTCGGCATGGGGGGTAATGAGGAGTATGTATTACCACCATTAACTTATGCAAGCTTCAAGGAAAGAATGGGGGATGATACCTATATATGGACCTGAAATAGGAACCAAATGCCAGTAATAGAGTGATAAGTGCGACCCCCACGATTTTTGTCTCAACACCCTCAATGACAGTGTACATTAAGGAATCAACTGATGGTGGTCTCTTACTACATAGGAATCTGACTTGCAGAGGTGTTGAGTCCTGGTATAACTAGACTGATGAGAGTTATGATAGGGCAATTCAATTTCGTCTTCTTAAGATAAACGTTTATCCAATAGGGAGTAATGGTTTATGCACGTCTTCATAATATGTATTAGTTCTATGTTTAAGAGCAGTATAATGGAATTTTCATTAATGTAGGGTTACACTACTTAAGATGTTTAATATATATTAATGGGGATAATACATATATGTATTATGGGGCCAAGTCCGGCAAAGAATAGTTTAATTTAGAATCCTAGCTTTGGGAGTTAGGGGTCGGGGTTAAAATCCCCTTTCTTTGAGCAACAGGAGGGATTTTAACCCTCGACATCCGGTTTACAAGACCGGCGCTCTAGCGCTGAGCTACTAATGCATTATCATCCGAGGACTTTGTTTTCTAGTCAAGCTGCGGCGGGGGAAAGAACAAGGAACAAGAAGAAGTAAAGGAAGGAGGCTACTTGCCCAATAATGACGAAGGGGTGTTCTACCGGTATCCCCCCGATTCATGTTAGGATCACAACATCAGCAACTAAGAGCCAGAAGAGGAATTGTGTGAAGGGGCGAAAAGTTAGGCTTCGTTGTTTAGATGTGTGTAGGACTGGCACGACCATGAGGACGAGGATGGATGCTAGAAGAGCAAGAACGCCTCCTAGCTTATTAGGGATAGACCGCAAGATTGCGTATGCAAATAGGAAATATCATTCAGGCTTGATGTGAGGGGGTGTCACCAGTGGGTTGGCAGGCGTGAAGTTTTCCGGGTCTCCTAGAAGGTTGGGTGAGAATAGTGCGAGTGCAATCAGGGCAGCTAGAAGAAGGGCGAACCCTAACAGGTCTTTATATGAGAAATAGGGGTGGAAGGAGATTTTATCAGCGTCCGAATTGAGTCCTGTTGGGTTGTTGGATCCAGTTTCGTGGAGGAAAACTAGGTGGACTATAGTAGCGGCAGCTACTACAAATGGAAGGAGGAAGTGGAAGGCAAAGAATCGGGTTAAAGTTGCGTTGTCAACTGAAAATCCACCTCAAATTCATTGTACGAGGGCATCCCCGACGTAAGGGACAGCGGATAGGAGGTTGGTAATTACTGTAGCACCTCAAAATGACATTTGTCCTCAGGGTAAAACGTACCCAACGAAGGCTGTCATTATAACAAGAAGGAGGAGGACTACTCCCACATTTCAGGTTTCTTTGTAGAGGTAGGAGCCATAATAAAGGCCTCGACCGATATGCAGGTAAATACAGATAAAGAAGAAAGATGCTCCATTAGCATGCATGTTTCGGATGAGTCAGCCATAATTAACGTCGCGGCAAATGTGAGCAACGGATGAGAAAGCGGTAGAAATGTCTGATGTATAGTGCATTGCCAAAAATAGCCCCGTTAAGACTTGGGCAATTAGACATAGTCCTAGAAGGGAACCAAAGTTTCATCAAGCGGAGATGTTTACTGGTGCTGGGAGGTCCACCAGTGCGTTGTTTGCAATTTTTAGGAGGGGGTGAGTTTTCCGTAGGTTGGCCATTAAGGTTCTTGTAGTTGAATACAACGATGGTTTTTCAAGCCATTAGTCCTGGTGAGAGTCCTGGCAGGAACTATGGTCTATATGATATACTGTTTGTTGTTTGGGCTTGTAGTAGGTCTAGCGGCTGTTGCCTCTAATCCTTCGCCTTACTTTGCGGCCTTGGGGTTGGTGCTAGTTGCAGGGATGGGCTGCGGGGTGTTAGTGGGGCACGGGGGTTCCTTCTTATCCTTAATTTTGTTCTTAATTTATCTCGGGGGGATGCTGGTGGTGTTCGCATATTCGGCTGCATTGGCAGCTGAGCCTTACCCGGAGGGGTGGGGGAGCTGGCCTGTTTTAGGGCTAGCGGGAGGGTATCTAGTTGGAGTTGGTGTGGCGGGGGGAATAGTAGTGGGGGGGTGATACCAGGAAAGTTGAATAGTGTGTGATGAGTTTGCAGAATTTTCTATATCGCGTGGCGACATCAGTGGGGTGGCTATAATGTACTCGTCAGGAGGGGGCTTGTTAATCACAGGGGCGTGAGTGCTCCTGTTGACGTTATTTGTTGTACTAGAACTAACACGAGGGATGGGCCGGGGGGCGTTGCGAGCAGTTTAAACTGAGACGATGGCAACGGCTAGAAGGGCTGTGAAAAAGAACAGGGAGAGGTAGGTCTTTACTAAGCCTCGTTGGAGGTTACTTGTCGACGTAATGAGGGGTGTGTTAAGAGACGCAGTTGCCTTAGGTCCTGATTTTTCTAGTCAGGTCTGGTCTACTATTTGGCTAGCAATGGCTTGTCCTAAAAGAAGATTAAGTTTAGGAAGGAGGCGGTGAATAATATGTGGGAAAAACCCTAATATGTTTGAGAAGTGATGCGTAGGGGCGTGGGGCATGATTTTAAATTGTCGGGAGGTTAGTGAGGCAAGTTCAAGGGCAGTCAGGAGGCCTAAGATGGTGACTGTGAGGGCTGCAAGCTTTAGAAGGGGGTGTATAGTTATAATTGGTGTGTTGTGTGGAACGATGTTAGAGGTAATTAGAAGGCCCGCAATAATGCTCCCTCACGCTAAGCGTTTAATAGGGTTAATTACAGAGGGGCCATTTTCATTAATAGGGGGGAGGGGATTAAATCGAGGATGGCCTATAGAGACAAAGTAGACCACTCGAAGGCTGTAGACCGCTGTAAAGGAGGTTGCAAGGAGGGTGAGGATAAGGGCCCAGGCGTTAAGGTAAGATGTGTTAAGGGCTTCGATGATTGCGTCTTTCGAGAAAAAGCCGGCTAGGAAAGGGGTTCCCGTTAAAGCAAGACTGCCAATGGTTAGGCAGGAGGATGTGAAGGGGGTTAGGTGATGCATGCCGCCCATTTTGCGGATGTCCTGTTCGTCATTAAGGCTGTGGATGATAGAGCCTGAACATAGGAAGAGTATCGCTTTAAAAAAGGCATGGGTACAAATATGGAGGAAGGCTAATTGGGGCTGGTTGAGGCCGATGGTAACTATCATAAGGCCTAGCTGGCTTGATGTCGAGAAAGCTACAATTTTCTTGATGTCATTTTGGGTGAGGGCACAAGTGGCGGTAAAAAGGGTTGTTAGGGCTCCGAGGCATAGGCAGGTAGTCAGTGCTGTTTGGTTATCTTCTATTAAAGGACTAAGGCGAATGAGGAGGAAAATGCCCGCGACAACTATGGTGCTCGAGTGTAGTAGGGCAGAGACCGGTGTAGGACCTTCCATGGCGGAAGGAAGCCATGGATGAAGACCAAACTGTGCAGATTTTCCAGTGGCAGCTAAAATCAGCCCGAGGAGTGGTAAGGTAAGGTCAAACTCCTTAGATATAGCAAAGATTTGTTGCATTTCCCAAGAGTTTAGGTTTGTTGCGATCCAGGCCATGGTTAGAATTAGGCCAATATCACCAACGCGGTTGTAGACGACCGCCTGAAGGGCTGCTGTGTTGGCATCGCTTCGGCCGTGTCATCAGCCGATTAGAAGGAATGATATGATCCCTACGCCTTCTCATCCAATGAAGAGTTGAAATATATTGTTGGCTGTTACAAGAACAATCATGGCGATTAGGAAAATTAAGAGGTACTTGAAAAATCGGTTCATATTAATGTCTGCATGTATGTACCAGGACGCGAACTCTAGAATAGACCAGGTTACATAGAGGGCAATAGGCACGAAGATGCATGAGTAAAGATCGAATTTGAAGCTGATGTTTATGTCAAATGTTAAGGTGTTGGTTCAAGTTCAGGCAGTAGCAATTGTCTCTGCGCCTTGGTCAAGGAATAGGAAAAGAGGCAAGAGGCTAGTAAAAAATGCTAGTTTGACGGCTGTTTTGACTTCTAGTACGGCTCAGTTGGGGGTGTGGGGAGTGGGTGAGAGGGTCGTCAAAACCGGGTATAAGAGGATAAGGAAGACGATTAAAAGGCATGAGGATAAAATGACAGGGGTAACGTGCATAGCTGCTACTTGGAGTTGCACCAAGAGTTTTTGGTTCCTAAGACCAACGGATGAGCTATTATCCTTTAGAAGCTAGAGGGTGCGAGTGAGCCCCGGGGTTCAACCGAGGTGGCGAAAATTAGCAGTCATCGTTGCTGGCGAGCCTCTCTCGGTGGATAAGGGGATTTTAACCCCTGACTCTAGAATCACAATCTAGCATTTTAACTAAACTATATCTACAGGCAGTTCAACCTCACACGAGCTCAGGCTTAAGGATGAGGAGAAGGAGGGGAAGGAGATGAAGGGTAAGAAGGAGGTGCTCTCGGGAGTGGGAGGGGTCTAAAGAGATAAGGTGGCTAGGGAGAGGCCCTCGTTGTGTAAGAAGGAACATGTAGAGGGAGTAGCTGGCAGTGATTAGCGTCCCTAGACCTGTAAGAACTAGTGTTCACATAGACCAGTTGAACAATGATGTAATAATCATTAGTTCTCCTATAAGATTTGGGAGGGGGGGAAGTGCTAAATTAGCCAGGCTCGCAATAAATCATCATGTGGCTATTAGAGGAAGGACTGTTTGGAGGCCTCGGGCTAAGAGTATTGTGCGACTGTGCGTCCGTTCGTAGTTAGTGTTAGCCAGGCAGAAGAGTGCCGAGGAAGTCAGGCCGTGGGCAATTATTAAGATAAGGGCTCCTGTGAAGCCTCATGGTGTTTGAATAAGGATTCCTGCTGCTACAAGGCCCATGTGACTGACGGATGAGTAGGCAATGAGGGACTTAAGATCTGTTTGGCGAAGGCAAATAGAGCCTGTTATAATTACCCCTCATAGCGCTAAAATAATAAAAGGGTAGCTAAGTTCTTTAGTTAGAGGGTCCAGAATAATAAGGACCCGTATCATGCCGTATCCCCCTAGCTTCAATAAAACTGCAGCTAGTACCATGGAGCCAGCAATTGGGGCCTCTACGTGTGCTTTGGGGAGTCAAAGGTGTGCTCCGTAGAGCGGTATTTTGACAAGGAATGCTAGTAAACATGCTGCTCATCAGAGCTTATCTGCTCATGTGTGAAGCTGAATGTGGGGGAGGTGGGGGAGTGTTAGGAATGATAGAGTGCCTGCCGAGCTCTGGTAGGTTAGCAGGGCCACCAGGAGGGGGAGAGAGCCTGCAAGTGTATAAAACAAGAAGTAAGTTCCAGCATTTAAGCGCTCCATCTGATTTCCCCATCGGGTAATGATGATGAGGGTGGGAATAAGGGTGGCCTCAAACATTACGTAAAATATAATTACCTCTGTTGCACTAAATGCTATAATCAAGAAGATTTGTAGTGAGATTAGCAGGGAGATGTAGGTTCGTTGGCGGTTAGTGGGTTCCATTTTTAAATGGTTCTGACTTGCAAGGATCATGAGCGGGAGAAGTCAGCAGGTTAGGACTAAAAGGGGGGTAGAAAGAGGGTCAGAGGCCATGTATGTACTAAGAAAGGACCAGCCTGTATCAGAGGGAGCGGCCAGTCATAGCAAACTAGCTACCGCAATAATGAGGCTATAAAGGAGGGTGGAAGATCAAAGGTGCTTTTTAGGTGTGAGCCAAGTTGATATAAATAAAAAAATTGTTGGGGCAAGAATTTTTAGCATTGTAGGAGGTTAAGGCTTTGGAGTCGGTCAGTGCCGTGTGTACGTGCAGTAGCTACCAGAAGGGCAAGGCCTGCACTTGCCTCACAGGCCGAAAAGGCCAGGAGGATTATGGGGGAGGATGCAAAGTTTGTTGAGTCGAGCTGAAGAGTTCATAGGGCTAAGGCAATAAATAGAGAGAGCATTATGCCTTCAAGACAGAGGAGGGCGGAAAGGAGATGTGTTCGGTGGAAGGCGAGGCCTGCTAAGCCTAACATAAAGGTGGACGAGAATGCGAAGTGTGCTGGAGTCATTAGGTAAATATGGACTTTAACCATAAGTTTTTGAGCCGAAATCAAATGTTTTTCTTAAACTAAGTACCTATTCTGCTCACTCGAGACCTCCTTGAAGTCATTCATAAATTAGGCCGAGAGTTAAAAGGGTGAGGACAAGAGAGGCCCAAGTAAAGGTTAAAAGGGGAGATGAGAGCTGGTCACCTCACGGGAGGGGGAGAAGAAGTGCAATTTCTAGGTCAAAGAGAAGGAAGAGAATGGCGACTAAAAAAAAGCGGAGAGAGAATGGAAGACGTGCTGATCCAAGGGGGTCAAAGCCGCATTCGTAGGGTGAAAGCTTCTCGTAATCAGGGCTCATAAGCGGGAGCCAGAAGGCAATTAGTGCTAGAATAATAGAAAGGGCTGAGGCGATGGTAACTATAACTATAACCAAGTTCATTATCTCTCCTTGGATTTTAACCAAGACTGTGTGATTGGAAGTCACTCGCACTAACATTAATACTAGAAAGATTATGAGCCTCATCAGTAGATTGAGATGTACAAGAATAATCACACTACGTCAACGAAATGTCAGTATCAGGCAGCGGCTTCAAAGCCGAAGTGATGTTCTGATGTGAAGTGATATTGGATTTGGCGAAGAAGGCAAACGGCTAGGAAAGTGGATCCGATAATTACGTGTAGGCCATGGAAGCCTGTGGCAACAAAGAAGGTGGAGCCATAAACTCCGTCTGCAATTGTAAAGGGGGCTTCATAGTATTCCAATGCTTGGAGGGCTGTAAAGTAGAAGCCAAGGAGGATGGTTAAAGTGAGAGACTGGATTGCTTGCTTTCGGTGCCCCTCTATGATGCTGTGATGTGCTCAGGTTACTGTTACCCCAGAGGCGAGAAGGACTGCTGTATTTAACAGAGGGACTTCAAAGGGGTCCAGTGTAGTGATGCCGGCTGGGGGTCAGCAGCCCCCTAGTTCGGGAGTTGGGGCGAGGCTCGAGTGATAGAAGGCTCAGAAGAATCCGAGGAAGAAAAAAACTTCTGATGTAATAAATAGAATTATGCCGTAACGGAGGCCTTTTTGAACGGGAGGGGTATGATGGCCCTGGAAGGTCCCCTCCCGGACGATGTCCCGTCATCATTGGTATATGGTTAAAAGGAGGAGGACGAGTCCTAAAGACATAAGAGTAACGGAGTTGAAGTGTATTCAGATTGCAAGACCTGAGGTCATTAAAAGGGCAGCTACTGCGCCTGTTAGGGGTCAGGGGCTGGGGTCAACTATATGGTATGCGTGTGCTTGATGTGCCATTAGACGTTTTCTTGTAGGTAGAGGCTTAAGAGAAGGACAAACACGTAGGCTTGAATTATAGCTACGGCAACTTCCAGGAGGGTAAGTAGGAGAAGTAGGATGGAAGTAAGAATGGCTGTGGTAGGTATAATCGGGAGAAGAACGAAGGCAGCAGTAGCAATGAGTTGGATTAGTAGGTGTCCTGCAGTTAAATTGGCTGTAAGTCGGACTCCAAGGGCCAGAGGTCGGATAAATAGGCTAATGGTTTCAATGATGATCAGAATGGGGATCAACAGCGTGGGGGTGCCTTCCGGGAGGAGGTGCCCTAGGGCATGCGTTGGCTGGGTGCGCATGCCAATAATAACGGTAGCAAGTCAGAGGGGAACGGCTAAGGCCATGTTAAGGGATAACTGGGTGGTAGGTGTAAAAGTGTATGGAAGGAGGCCTAGCATATTTAGGGAGATAAGGAACAGCATTAAAGAGGTTAAAATAAGGGCTCACTTGTGACCGGGGAGATTGATTGGTTGAAAAATCTGTTGGGTAAAGCGGGAAACAAACCAGTTTTGGAGGGTTAAGAGGCGGTTATTTATTCATCGTGTTGATGGTTGGGGGAATAGGACTCAGGGCAGTGTGAGTGCTAAGGCAATCAGTGGAATACCTAACAGGGTGGGACTTATAAATTGATCGAAGAAGCTTAATGTCATGGTCAGTTTCAGGGTTCTGTTTGGGGTTTTTGTTTGGAGTGGGATACGGGCTCGTTAGGGAATGTGTGGGCAAGCACTTTGGGCGGAAGAATGGTTAGAAAGACAATTCACGAGAATACAAGAATCAGAAATCAAGGGGAGGGGTTAAGTTGTGGCATTTCGCTAAGGGTGGTTGGGGGCCACCATTCTTTAGCTTAAAAGGCTAACGCTGTTCCCTGTTTAGCTTCTTAGCGAGGCGTCTTCAAGTATTAGGGAGGATCAATTTTCGAAATGTTCAAGAGGAACGGCTTCGACAACGATAGGCATAAAACTGTGATTCGCACCACAGATTTCTGAGCATTGGCCATAGAAAACGCCTGGGCGTGAGGTAATGAAGGCTGTTTGGTTTAGACGGCCAGGGACTGCGTCTATTTTAATGCCTAAGCTTGGGACGGCTCATGAGTGGAGAACGTCGTCGGCAGAGACTAGGACTCGAACTGGGGACTCTACGGGGATTACCATCCGGTGGTCTGTTTCTAGAAGCCGGAACTGGCCGGGAGTGAGGTCTTGTGTGGGGACTATATACGAGTCAAATCCGAGGTCTTCGTAGTCCGTGTATTCATAGCTTCAATACCATTGGTGACCTATGGCCTTGATTGTTAGGTGGGGGTCATTGATTTCGTCTATTAGGTATAGGATGCGCAGGGATGGAAGGGCAATTAGAATTAGAATCAGTGCTGGGAGAAGGGTTCAGATAATTTCGATTTCTTGGGAGTCCAGAATAAACTTATTTGTAAGTTTTGTGGTAACTATGGCCACAATAATGTAAAGGACTAGGGTGCTAATTAAAAAGACAATTATTAGGGTATGGTCGTGAAAGTGGAGAAGTTCTTCTATTACAGGGGAAGCTGCATCTTGAAAGCCTAGTTGGGAGGGATGTGCCATTGATCAAGACACGCGGGGGTTTAACCCACGATTCTGCCTTGACAAGGCAGTGTAATGTGCTTTACTAGTGTCTTATGAAGAAAGTGACAGAGCGGCCATGTGGTTGGCTTGAAACCAATTTACGGGGGTTCAATTCCTCCCTTTCTCGTAGCTTAGACGTTTAGTGAGTGTGCTGAATTTGAACGAATGCGGGTTCTTCAAATGTGTGGTAGGGAGGAGGGCAGCCGTGCAGTCATTCCACGTTAGTGGCTGTTAACTCAACTGATAAGACTTCTCGTTTGGCAGCAAATGCTTCTCAGATAATAAAGAGGAACATGATTACGGCTACTAGGGAAATCAGGGAACCAATTGAAGAGACTGTATTTCAAAGTGTGTAGGCATCAGGGTAGTCAGAGTATCGACGAGGCATACCTGCTAGGCCAAGGAAATGTTGTGGAAAGAAGGTAAGGTTGACGCCAATAAATATTACGCCGAAATGGATTTTGGTTCATGTGCTGTGGAGTGTATACCCTGAGAAAAGTGGGAATCAATGAACAAAGGCAGCAAGAATTGCAAACACGGCACCTATGGATAGAACATAGTGGAAGTGGGCGACTACGTAGTATGTATCGTGAAGTACAATATCTAGGGACGAGTTGGCTAAAACGATACCAGTAAGTCCTCCAACCGTAAATAGGAAAATAAATCCTAGAGCTCAGAGAAGGGGGGTTTCTCATTTGATAGCCCCTCCGTGGAGTGTGGCAAGTCAACTGAAAACTTTTACCCCGGTAGGGATGGCAATAATTATTGTAGCGGAAGTGAAGTAGGCCCGGGTGTCTACATCTATTCCGACTGTAAACATGTGGTGGGCTCATACAATGAAGCCAAGGAGGCCAATGGCCATTATTGCTCAGACCATTCCCATGTAGCCGAACGGTTCTTTTTTGCCGGAATAATAAGCTACAATGTGGGAGATTATTCCAAAGCCGGGAAGAATAAGAATATATACTTCGGGATGGCCAAAGAATCAGAAGAGGTGTTGGTAGAGGATGGGGTCCCCTCCTCCTGCAGGGTCGAAGAATGTTGTGTTTAAATTACGATCTGTGAGCAGCATGGTGATGCCGGCAGCAAGAACAGGAAGAGAGAGAAGGAGAAGAACGGCAGTAATAAGAACGGCTCAGACGAATAGGGGGGTTTGATACTGTGAAATAGCAGGGGGTTTTATATTAATAATTGTTGTAATGAAGTTAATAGCCCCAAGAATTGATGAGATTCCTGCTAGGTGGAGGGAGAAAATTGTTAAGTCTACGGAGGCCCCTGCATGGGCCAGATTGCCTGCAAGAGGGGGATAGACGGTTCAGCCTGTCCCAGCTCCTGCCTCTACGCCTGAGGAGGCCAATAGAAGGAGGAAAGAGGGGGGAAGGAGCCAGAAGCTTATGTTGTTTATTCGAGGGAAAGCCATATCGGGGGCACCAATCATTAGGGGAATTAGTCAGTTGCCAAAGCCCCCAATCATAATAGGCATTACCATAAAAAAGATTATTACAAATGCATGAGCGGTGACGATTACGTTATAAATCTGGTCGTCGCCCAGGAGAGAGCCTGGTTGGCTTAGCTCAGCACGAATAAGTAGGCTGAGGGCAGTTCCGACTATGCCGGCTCAAGCACCAAATACTAGATAAAGGGTGCCGATATCTTTGTGATTAGTTGAGAAGAATCAACGTGTGATTGCCACAGGTAAGATGGCTGAGTGCTAAGCGGTGGATTGTAGTCCCATGAACAGAGGTTCAAATCCTCTTCTTACCACAGCTCTGGGGTGTCATCACGTAAGATTGCAAATCTTAAGAAGCAGACTAATCGTTTGCCGGGGCTTTCCCCCGCCTATTTGGCCCGGCTAGGCGGGGGAAAGGTAGACAGATGCTCGCTGGTTTGGGCGCTTAGCTGTTAACTAAGAATTTGTAGGATCGAGGCCTGCCTGTCTAGAAAGGCTTTAGCTTAATTAAAGTGTCTGCTTTGCATGCAGAAGATGTGGGTTAGTGTCCCGTAAGTCTTATTCAGAGGCTGGGAGATTCTCACTCCCGCTTAGGGCTTTGAAGGCCCTTGGTACTGGTGCTATCCTAAGCCTCTTACCAGGTGAAAAGAGCAGTAGTGGCAGGGGCAAGGGGGAGAAGCCAGATTGTTGCGGAGGAGGTGATGGCCAGGGGAAGCGTTGCTTGGAGTGAGGGGAGACGTCAGGGAAGCGTGGCTGTAAGGTTATTAGGGGTTATGGTTAGGGCCATTGCATAAGAAAGTCGGAGGTAGAAGAAAAGGCTTAGGAGGGCAGAGAGGGCAGCGATGGTTGCAAGTGGGGCAAGGTCTTGCTTGGTTAACTCTTGTAGGATTAACCATTTAGGGAGAAAGCCTGTTAAAGGTGGGAGGCCTCCTAGGGATAGCAGGATGAGAGGAATAATTGAGGTGAGGGCGGGGGCCTTAGCTCAAGAGGTGGCGAGGGTATTAATGTTAGTGGCATTATTAATTTTGAACGAAATAAACAGGGAAAAAGTCATAATGAAGTAAATAATGAGGGTTAAGAAGGTGAGGGAGGGGGAGAATTGGAGTACAAGGATTATTCAGCCTAGATGTGCGATTGAGGAGTAGGCCAAGATTTTTCGAAGTTGGGTTTGATTTAGGCCCCCTCAACCTCCCACCAGGGTAGAGGTGATTCCAAGGACAAGAAGAGTAGTTGCATTGGTGGGTTGAACTTGAAGGAGTAGGCAGAAGGGAGCGAGCTTTTGTCAGGTGGATAGGATAAGGCCCGTAGTCAAGTCTAGTCCTTGAAGGACTTCAGGCATTCAGGTATGGAGGGGAGCAAGGCCAATTTTAAGTGCCAGGGCGAGGGTAATTAGGGTTGTTGGCAAGGGGTGGGATATTTGGTGAATTTCTCATTGGCCGGAAAGTCAGGCATTGGAGATGCTTGCAAAGAGTAGTATAGCAGCTGCAGTAGCTTGTGCTAGGAAATACTTGGTGGTGGCTTCAACTGCGCGGGGGTGATGGGATTGGGCTATTAGGGGAATAATTGCAAGTGTATTAATCTCCAAGCCCATTCATGCAAAGAGCCAGTGAGAGCTGGCAAAAGTAATAGTAGTTCCAAGACCTAGTCCGAATAGGAGGGCGGCAAGCATATAAGGGTTCATTAGCAAAGGAAGGATTTTAACCAACATGTTTGGGGTATGGGCCCAAAAGCTTGTTTAGCTGACTTTACTAGGAAGTAGTGTAGTGGAAGCACTAAGAGTTTTGATCTCTTCAGGTAGGGTTCGAACCCCTTCTTTCTAAGGAGTTGGAGGGATTTTAACCCTCATGATTCACTCTATCAAAGTGGCCCTTTAATTCAGGCACAACTCCATGGTCTAAAGCTGAGGGGGCAGTCCAGACAGGGCAATTGGGAGGGAGAGGTGTCAGATAACTAGGGCTAGCGTTAAGGGAAGAAAGTTCTTTCAAATAAGATGCATAAGTTGGTCGTACCGGAAGCGAGGGTAGGAGGCACGGACTCAGAGGAATAAAACAGAGAGAAGAACTGCCTTGATCATCAAGGTAATTGAGGTTAGTTCAGGGATCGCGTGAAATACAGAGGAGCCAAGAAAGAGAGTGGCGGAGAGGGTATTCATCAAAAGGATGTTGGCGTATTCGGCCAGGAAAAATAGGGCGAAGGGTCCCCCTGCATATTCAACATTGAAGCCTGACACAAGTTCCGACTCTCCTTCAGTGAGGTCAAAGGGGGCGCGATTCGTTTCAGCTAGGGTGGAGACGTACCACATGGCGGCTAGGGGTCAGGCTGGCAGAATTAACCAAGTGCTCTCCTGTGCGACGCTAAAGGTCTGGAGCGTAAAGCCCCCCGTAAAAATAATGGTGTTGAGCAAGATAAGGCCTAGGCTCACCTCGTAGGAGATAGTTTGAGCTACGGCCCGGAGCGCCCCAATAAGTGCATACTTGGAGTTTGAAGCTCACCCTGAGCCCAGGATGGAGTAGACAGCCAGGCTTGAGAGGGCTAGAATAAAAAGGATTCCTAAATTAAGATCGGCGATAGGGAAAGGGAGGGGTATTGGGGTTCAAAGGGTAAGTGCAAGGATGAGGGCTATGATGGGGGCAGCGAGAAAAAGGAGAGGGGAGGCAGTGGAGGGTCGGACAGGTTCTTTTGTTAGAAGTTTGAGGGCGTCGGCAAAGGGCTGGAGGAGGCCGTAGGGTCCCACCACGTTTGGCCCCTTTCGTAGTTGCATATATCCTAGAACTTTACGTTCAACGAGAGTAAGAAGCGCGACTGCTAAAACAACAAAGAGTACAAGGACCAGGGGGCCGACGAGGACATTTAGGAGCGTTGAAATCATAGTCAGGGAGAGGACTTGAACCTCTGTTTAAAGGGCTTAGGTCTTTTGCATTAACCGGGCTCTGCCACCCTGACAGGCTATTATCTTTAGCAGGGGAGGGCACCCTTTTGTCTGATTTAGTTGGCGGCATCAGGTTAGGGTGAGGCGTGCTTGGGGCAGGGGCCTCTTCTTCTCGGTCCTTTCGTACTAGAAAAGAATGCTTCATAGATAGAAACTGACCTGGATTACTCCGGTCTGAACTCAGATCACGTAGGACTTTAATCGTTGAACAAACGAACCCTTAATAGCGGCTGCACCATTAGGATGTCCTGATCCAACATCGAGGTCGTAAACCCCCTCGTCGATATGGGCTCTAAAAGGGGATTGCGCTGTTATCCCTAGGGTAACTCTGTCCGTTAATCGGCTGTGCCGGATCTGTAAGGTCAGAAATTCTGTTGCTTAGAGCTGTGGCTCTCGGGTTTGAGAGTGTAGTACTCTTGCTCCACTCGGGGGTTTTGTGGTCCCCCGCGGTCGCCCCAACCAAAGACATCAGGGCAGGTCTCAATGGGTTTTATCTCTTGGTAGAGGGTTCTTAACATGATCTGTCATTGTGTCTAAAGCTCCATAGGGTCTTCTCGTCTTATGTCAGTATCCCCGCTTCTGCACGGGGAGATCAATTTCATTGACCTAGAGAAGGAGACAGTTAAGCCCTCGTTTAGCCATTCATACAGGTCTTCATTTAAAAGACAAGTGATTGCGCTACCTTTGCACGGTCAAGATACCGCGGCCGTTAAACATTAGTCACAGGGCAGGCGGGACCTCTCATATGTAGTTGTCGAGAGGCGATGTTTTTGGTAAACAGGCGAGGCTTGAGCATAATTTGCCGAGTTCCTTCTTCTCTTTTTAGTCTTTCCTGGCTGGCACACCAGTGTAGGGTTAACGGTAAAGTTGTAGAGGCTTTTCTTGTTGTCAGTTTTTACTCTAGTTCCTTCTTGGGTTAGGTCCGTTAATTCTCGGGGGTGGGTCCGTTCCGATCTACACATGTGCTTGGAGAGAATCATATTCTCTTATTACTCATATTAGCATGATCTTTCCTATTGGGGATAGGATGGCTTGGTAAGGTAAGGGGAATGCAAAACACTAACGGGATAAAGGGCGATTTGTATATTTGAGCTTTAACGCTTTCTTTCAGGATGGCTGCTTTTAGGCCCACCAAAATATTCACCTTTAAAAATTTGTTTGGAATCCACCTGCTAAAGTTGTATCTTTTTTCAAAGGGGCTGTACCCCCTTCGAATAACTCTTTTAGCATTCTCGCTTTCTGGGCTTAGGGCAGGCCAGAGTTGATAGGAGAAGGTAAAAGGCTAAACTTCTATTTATTTCCCAGGCAACCAGCTATAACTTGACTCGGTAGGTCTGTCACCTCTACTCAAAGTTCCTCCCACTCTTTTGCCACAGAGACGGGTTCGCCCTATTATTAGGCTGCCTTGGAGTAGCTCGTCAAGTTTCGGGGTTTCAAACTAAAAAACTTTTTGCTTGAGGGGACTTGCTAATTCATGATGCAAAAGGTACGAGTATTAGGCTCTGCTTTTTTATGCTTTACTGAGTTCTTTCACTTCTCTTTCAGCATTCCCTTGCGGTACTTTTTCTATAGCGCTCATGTTTTCCTTTTCTGTCGCACATACTTAGGTGGAAAAATGATTTGATTTGTGGGGTTAGTTTATAGGGGTTTATGTATATAAAATTTTTGAGTTTAGGTTAAGAGGCTAGCTGTTGGGCTTCAGAGCGACCCGACTTGCACGGGTGACTTCTCAGTGTAAGGGAGATGCTTTTCTATCTTAGCTACGATCTGATTTTTCCAAGTGCACCTTCCGGTACACTTACCATGTTACGACTTGCCTCCCCTTTGCCTGGCTAAGGTTTTATAGAAGTGAGGGTGTTGGCTTGGGGAGAGTGACGGGCGGTGTGTGCGCGCTTCAGGGCCGGGTTCAGCAGGACACTCTGCTTCCTACTTACTACTAAATCCTCCTTCATGTGCTGTTGCATGGCACAATCCGTATTTCCTCCACGAGGAAATGTAGCCCATTTCTTCCCTTCTCATATGCTACACCTCGACCTGGCGTTTTGGGTTTTACCAATTTTGCTTACTATAGTTCCTTCACAGGGTATGCTGACGACGGCGGTATATAGGCGGGGAGAACAAGAGAAGGTGAGGTTTAACGGGGGTTATCGGTTCTAGAACAGGCTCCTCTAGAGGGATCTAAAGCACCGCCAAGTCCTTTGGGTTTTAAGCTAATGCTCGTAGTTCCCGGGCGGATAATAATTGTAAGATATTATCGAAGTTTAGGGCTGTGCATAGTGGGGTATCTAATCCCAGTTTGTTTCACAGCTTTCGTGGGGTCAGGGGTAATAAAGCTACTTTCGTTGTTGGGCTTCATGCTCTCGAGTGCGTATAACAGCTGTGAGAGGGTTTGGCTTTAGTTGTTGTGATTCCCTAACCACGCTTTACGCCGAAGGCTGTCAACTTGAGCCTCTCGTATAACCGCGGTGGCTGGCACGAGTTTGACCGGCTCTCTTAGCTTTAACTAAGTCAAGTTTTCACTTATGGCTTAATGTTTATCACTGCTGAATTCCCTTGGGGGTGCGGCTAAGCAAGGTGTCATGGGCTGCAAAGGCGTGCCTGATACCAGCTCCTTGTTTCCTAGGGAGGAAACTGTGGGGCATTCTCGCGGGGGTGCGGATACTTGCATGTGTAAATATTGCTAAAGCTGACAGAAAAGTCAGGACCAAGCCTTTGTGCCTGCGGGACTTTTCAGGGCCCATCTTAACATCTTCAGTGTTATGCTTTGTTTAAGCTACGCTAGC